GAGACCAAAGATTTGTATTTGTTTATAAACTCTCCTGGCGGATGGGTAATACCCGGAATAGCTATTTATGATACTATGCAATTTGTGCGACCAGATGTACAGACAGTATGCATGGGATTAGCTGCTTCAATGGGGTCTTTTATCCTGGTCGGAGGAAAAATTACCAAACGTCTAGCATTCCCTCACGCTTGGCGCCAATGGGTTTTTTGTTTGAAAGAAAAAAGAAAACTATGCCTTCGCCATTTGCCATATGAAGTATGAATATTAAGTAATAATAGCATGGCTTTTCAAATTCGATATAAAGTTTTTTTTAATTCGATTATGTATCGAAAGAGTAGTATGAAATTGAGATAAAAGGTATTTCCGATTTTGTCGTATCTATTGGGAAGACCTATTTCAGCGTCACAAACTTTTTTGTTTTCACACTCGATTTTCTGTTATGAAAGAGTACAAAAAAACAAGATTCTATATCTACATTTTTTTTTTCAAAAAAAAAAAGAAACTTTGGGATTGCTAAATCACCGACGAAATAAAGCAACGGAGCCACCATAGTATTTTTGTTTTTTAACTCCTACCAAGGGAAGGGTGGTTAATTTACCGATCTAGGCCTGAGAAACTCTAGATTTTTCTTCGCTGAAAGGTAAAAAAGTAAAAGAGCCGTATGCAATGTGGAAACAATGCCTGTACGGTTGGTCAATTCGATCCTTTTTTCTTATTATTCTGTATTTCTTTTCGTCAACTTATCATACGAGCTAGAGTAATATCTTATATCATCAGGGTAATGATCCATCAACCTATTGCTGGTTTTTATGAGGCACAAATAGGAGAATTTGTCCTGGAAGCAGAAGAACTACTTAAATTGCGTGAAATTATCACAAGGGTTTATGCACAAAGAACGGGCAAACCTTTATGGGTTGTATCCGAAGACATGGAGAGGGATGTTTTTATGTCGGCAACAGAAGCCCAAGCTCATGGAATTGTTGATCTTGTAGCAGTTGCATAAAAATCAAAAAATAGCATGAATTTCACGCAAATCACATTTTTCTTGTCGGGGTTTTTTATTCTGTTTCTGATATCTGTTATTATTAATAGAATTCTATTAATAATATTTTTTTTAATATTTTATTAATATAAATAGAATTCATAATCATCCGGTTAGGATCGATCTAAACCAGCCCATTATGTATACACTTCAACATGCCAACAATTAAACAACTTATTAGAAACACAAGACAGCCAATCAGAAATGTCACCAAATCTCCTGCTCTTGCGGGATGTCCTCAGCGTCGAGGAACGTGTACTAGGGTGTATGTGCGACTCGTTCAGACCATGAGCTGAGACAAAAGAACGGAAAAATTTTTCCATTATTTGTGATCAGTACGGATAAAGAGGATAGAATGGAGGAACGAACCCCCTTCACTATCTAAAAAAAACGAAAAAAGAAAAAAAGATCTATCATATCCTTCGGTTGTGTAGCAAATTTCTGGTTTACGTTGGTGCAAATTAAATCATCTCAATTTTCATAAAAAAGAATTACCCATTAGTAATAAAGATTATACGTTAAGCAGGGGAAATCTTATTTAAATTAAAAGGCCAAAAAAGAAGCCTCTATTCTTGCAAGAACGGACTAAGAGGGTCAGCTAATTGGCTAATCTTCATAATTAAATATCGTTACTGTATAAATAGATCTCACTGTGAAAGACCTATTACTGGATAAGTCATAGGTAGAGCCTAAGAGTATTAACTGTACAAGTTAATAATAGCATTAATTAAATGATTAAATAAAGAAGGGGCTCCGGTGTATAGAGAAGACCTCACCGTTTAAAAAGTAACCATAGAAACGATGGAACCCACTATTTCTTTTTTCATTTCTATATTACTCTTTTTTTTATTATATTTTTGTTTGATATCTAGTATCAATACAATTTCTTATTTCGAGGTGAATAGAAAAAAAAGAAAAATCGTGGTTGGGAAGGTTATAGTAGCAAAAGCCGTTGGAATTATTATTTTATACATTGGAAGAATCCGTTTTGTTATTATAGAAAGGAGAAAAGAATAACTGAAAAAAAATCAATTAGTTATTCATCAAAGTTTAAAGTTTTGTTTATTCAATGACCAGAATTAAACGAGGATATATAGCTCGGAGACGTAGAACAAAAATCCGTTTATTCGCATCAAGCTTTCGCGGGGCTCATTCAAGACTTACTCGAACTATTATTCAACAAAAAATAAAAGCTTTGGTTTCGGCCCATCGGGATAGAGATAGGCAAAAAAGAAATTTTCGTCGTTTATGGATCACGCGGATAAATGCAGAAATTCGCGAGATGGGGGTATTCCATAGTTATAGCGAGCTTATAAACAATCTGTACAAAAAACAGTTACTTATTAGTCGTAAAATACTTGCACAACTAGCTAAATTCGATAAGAATTGTCTTTACATGATTTCCAATGACATCATAAAATAAGGAGATTGGGAGGAATCCATTAGAATGTTTTACATAGAATTCCTTGGAGAACAAATTCCAGGAAGGTAGAATAGAAATTAAAAATTAATACGAAAAAATATGATGATAATATGATCAAGTAATCAAACGGAGTAAAAAGATTCAATAAAAAAAGAATTTTGATTCTTCCCCAATTTGCTTTTTTTATTACAACACTCCAAACAAATCGGGATTTTCGGATTTTTCGAACAAGAAAGAAAGCCACGTTTGAGTTCGAATTTAGAATTTGGATTCAATTGATAGAGTAAATCTATTTTTTTCTGGTTCTAAGACCGGTAGTTTTAGGGACCAACTCGCCTTTTTCAAATTGTTTTTCATTATTAAGAAAAGGTAACAAAGATAAAATACGAGCTTGTTTTATAGCAATAGTAATTAATCGTTGTTGTTTTAAAGTCAATCTATTCACCCGTCTAGATAATATTTTTCCTTGTTCACTAATAAATCGACTAATTAAACTCATGTTTCTATAATCAATTCGATCCCCCGATCGAATCGGGGGCAACGGCCGACGAAAAGATCGCGTAGACTTAAGAAAAAGTCGCTTGGATTTATCCATGGTTTTTTATTCCTTAGTTCGAAAATCCTAATTCGTTCAATCGAATCAAAAATGATAATAATTTAGAATTAAGAAATAGGATTTTTTTTATTACAATTTATATTAAGATATATAATTAATAGATATATATATATTAACATATTCTATTTTAATATTAAAAAAAATGTGTTAATATGTCATTCATTTTTCATCTTCTTTCTAAAATCAAAGCGATACGCAAGTACCATCTATTTCTTTATCTCCCCATGAACCGTATGTTTGTAACAATAAGGACAGAATTTTTTCAATTCCAATCGACTAGGCGTATTGTGTCGGTTTTTTTGAGTAATATATCTGGAAATGCCTCTTGATTTTTTATTAACACTGTTTCGAACACAACTAGTACATTCCAAAAGAACCTTTACTCGGACATCTTTACCCTTAGCCATGAGCCTCCTTTGGTTTTTTATTTACTCAACCCTTCTATTTTCCAAAAGAAAGGAAGGAAAAAAAAGAAGTTGCTAATTTTTTGAAATCCAATTATGAAAGATTTCATTGCAACCAATATAGTAATAATCAATATAGTAATAGTAATAATAAGTAATACAAGAATTTGAACCTATATTCGATTAGATTAGAAGTTTAGATTAGAATTGCATGTCATTTAAGAATCTTGTATGATACTCTTGTCCTAACCATGTTTCCACTTCCGTTCTCTTAATTGAATTGAAATTAATTAATTTACTTGAAGCTAAAGCCTGGGCCCGAGTTCCCCATTTCACTGAGATTGAATCTGCTTTTATTCTTTCTCTTTTCTCTAATTCTAAAAAAAAAGAGGAGGGGATTAGTAGTCACAGATATTTAACTGTATCTCTAATCTTCCTCATCCCCCCGTGTTAATAACTAGAATGAAAAAAAGGGGAATGTTAACGCATCTGGGAAAAAACGATTAATCTCTATCAATAAACCCGCTAAAGACCCGAACCATAGAGTACTTAGTACCGGTGCCACGGATAGATATGTTTTGAAATCTCGCATTTCAAATCCTCCTTCTCTAATTGTAATAAATAATGTTTATTATAATATATAAATATAAGGGTACTCCGTATATGATCAACAGATATATATCAAGTTAATTAAAGGTCACTCGCGTTTGTTTTGTACGCGAAATTCTTAATTAAAATTGAAACGTACAACAATTTCATAGATCCATTTTTTGTTAAAAAAACAAAAAACGTCCTTTTCCGTGCAAGCACCCGCGAAATTTACGGCGTCATATTTTTTTCATATATATATAGATATATATAGAAGTTTAGTATTATGATATGTTATATCATATGTGAAATGAGAAAAAATGAAAGAAGAAATGGCAAAAAAATTATGTATATCAACGGAACGGAGAAAATGAAAAAAGTATGTGGAAAACAAAGCGGGGATTCTCTACAATGACATTGTAGACCAATTGAAAGGGATGTAGCGCAGCTTGGTAGCGCGTTTGTTTTGGGTACAAAATGTCACGGGTTCAAATCCTGTCATCCCTACCTATTACTTTGCCTTTGAGCAATAACAAAGGATCAATTCAAATTGGACATACCTATAATATATACTATATATTATATATAGTATAGGAATTCAAGTGGAGTTAAAAAAAGATTTTTCCTTACAGTCTTACTTTTTTTTGTAATAAGCAATAAGAAAGCGCTCTTAGTTCAGCTCGGTAGAACGTGGGTCTCCAAAACCCAATGTCGTAGGTTCAAATCCTACAGAGCGTGATTTTCCATTTGTGTTTTGTTATTGTTAGGTCGAGAATGCAAATTTTACGAAAAAATTGGAATAGCAATCTGAATTTGACCTCCTGTGGATTAAACAAAAGAGGAGGTCAAAAAAAAAGGGTGTTAATTAATCAAAGGTCCAACTGATCACCACGCCTGTATTGTAAATAAGCAGTTACGAATAATCCA